ATCTCGTAACTTTCTCTGATTTTTTTGATAATCGCCAATTAAAAGGAAATATTTTTTCCATTTTTGTTATAGCTATTGCAGCCGCTGAAGCAGCTATAGGACCGGCTATTGTTTCTTCAATTTCTCGTAACAGAAAATCAACCCGTATCAATCAATCAAATTTGTTGAATAAATAGCATTAATCATAATTACTCAAAAGTAGAATTTTGAATAGTGTAATATTTATCAATTCAAATTAGCATGTATGCTACACAACTTATGATCATGTTTGCGTTTGCAAAACGAAATAATAAGGAATCAAAGTATCCTGGCCCTCCTCTCTTCGTTCTTTTCAATTTATCTAGACGTCTATTTTGATTAGCAAAATTCTGACAAATCTTTGATTCATCTGGTGTATAAATATATGATTCATTTAGGAGTTTACTAGATCGATAATTTTCATTTTTGATGTTCAAAAATTACTATAGATACAATGTCACATTCAGTAAAGATTTATGATACATGTATAGGATGTACTCAATGTGTCCGAGCCTGTCCCACAGATGTATTAGAAATGATACCTTGGGATGGATGTAAAGCTAAGCAAATAGCTTCTGCCCCAAGAACAGAGGACTGTGTTGGTTGTAAGAGATGTGAGTCCGCTTGTCCGACGGATTTCTTAAGTGTTCGAGTTTATTTAGGGAATGAAACAACTCGAAGTATGGGTCTAGGTTATTGATACGTTTCAAAAAACACCACACGAATACGTTTTTTTACTGGCAAAAACCCGTGCTCAAAATAAAATAGAAAAGATTTTTTCTATTTTGAGCGCGGGCTTTTCTGGCCCAAGTGTATCTTATTTTTATCACGAATTATTTTCCTTGGTTAACAATAGTGGTCGTTTTGCCAATAGTCGGGGGTTCTTTAATTTTCTTATTTCCTCATAGGGGAAATAAGGTAATTAGGTGGTATAGCATTTGTATATGCTTAATTGATCTCCTTCTAACAACCTATGCATTTTGTTATCATTTCCAATTGGATGATCCACTAATCCAACTGACGGAGAATTATAAATGGATCAATTTTTTTGATTTTTACTGGAGCTTCGGAATAGATGGACTCTCTATAGGACCTATCTTACTAACGGGATTTATCACCACTTTAGCCACGTTAGCGGCTCAGCCAGTTACTCGAGAATACCAATTATTCTATTTCCTGATGTTAGCAATGTATAGCGGTCAAATAGGACTATTTTCTTCTCGAGACATTTTACTTTTTTTCATCATGTGGGAATTGGAATTAATTCCCGTTTATCTACTTTTAGCCATGTGGGGAGGAAAGAAACGTTTGTATTCAGCTACAAAGTTTATTTTGTACACTGCGGGAAGTTCTGTTTTTTTATTAATGGGAATTCTGGGTATCAGTTTATATGGTTCGAATGAACCAACATTAAATTTTGAAACATTAACTAATCAATCGTATCCTGTGGCGCTAGAAATAATATTCTATATGGCATTTCTTATTGCTTTTGCTGTCAAATCGCCGATTATACCCTTACATACATGGTTACCAGATACCCACGGAGAGGCACATTACAGCACTTGTATGCTTTTAGCCGGAATCTTATTAAAAATGGGAGCATATGGGTTGGTTCGAATTAATATGGAATTATTTTCCCATGCTCATTCCATATTTTGCCCCTGGTTAATGATATTGGGTTCTATTCAAATAATCTATGCTGCTTCAACATCTTTTGGTCAACGTAATTTAAAAAAAAGAATAGCTTATTCCTCGGTATCTCATATGGGTTTCCTTATTATAGGAATTGGTTCCATAAGTGATACTGGGCTCAACGGGGCCATTTTACAAATAATATCTCATGGATTTATTGGCGCTGCGCTTTTTTTCTTGGCAGGAACTAGTTATGATAGACTACGTCTTCTTAATCTTGACGAAATGGGCGGAATGGCTATCCCAATGCCAAAAATATTCACGATTTTTACTATCTTATCGATGGCTTCTCTTGCATTACCGGGCATGAGCGGTTTTGTTGCAGAATTGATAGTTTTTTTTGGAATAATTACTAGTCAAAAATATCTTTTCATGATGAAAATACTAATTACTTTTGTAACAGCAATTGGAATGATATTAACTCCTATTTATTTATTATCTATCTTACGGCAGATGTTCTATGGATACAAGTTTTTTAATACACCAAACTCTTATTTTTTTGATTCTGGGCCGAGAGAATTATTTATTTCTATTTCTATCCTTATACCCGTACTAGGTATTGGTATTTATCCAGATTTCATTTTCTCATTCTCGGTTGAGAAAGTTGAAGCTATTCTATCTAATTTTTGATAGATAGTTTTCTTGAATAAATGAATAAAACAAAACCAATAAATAAAAAAGAGAAAAAAAACCTTTGGACAAAGATTTTTATGTTAGATTAACTTAACAAAAAAATTGAATTGTAATCGAATATGTTTGTTGTTTGTGAGAACCCTTCAAATCAAGTAATGTAATGATTGAAAGGGTTCTCGACGATTTTTGGGAAGTTTAATTTATGGAAAGTATATATATATGCTTTCCATATTTTTATTTCTCAGGTTAAGTTCGTTACTCATTTTTTTAATTCAATTAGATATAAATGAACCATAACTATGTAGTCCTATTCCTAATAGATTGATCCCCAAATAACATACCCAAATTATAAGAAATCCTATAGAGGCCACTATTGAAGAATTTACACCTTCTAATTTTTTATTTTTTCTAGTATGTAAATAAATCGCGAATATGGTCCACGTAATAAAGGCCCAAGTTTCCTTTGGATCCCAATTCCAATATGATCCCCATGCCTCGTTAGCCCATACTGCTCCTGAAAGAATACCTATTGTTAAAAAGAGAAAACCTAGACTAATAATACGATAACCCCAACGATCCAATTGTTGAATAAATTGAGATCTGTAATAATTTCTAGAAGAAGAAGTTGTTCGTAAAACATTCTTTCGTTCATTCATATTAATATATTTGATTTCAGCAAAATCAAATGATTTATTTAAAGAATACAAATTCTTGCTTTTACCAAGAATTTGGATTACTTCTTGAAACGTAATGACTAAAATAGCCACTGATAATAATGATCCACATAAAAGAGCTGCATATCCGAATATCATCATACTGACGTGCATCATTAGCCAATGGGATTGTAGAGCGGGTACTAATATTACGGATTGATGCATTTTGGTTAAAAGACCTGAAGTAGCAAAGCCTTGGGTAAAAATAACACTTGGTGCTATTATTGTACTTAAAAGGTTTTTATCCTTTTTAAAAAAAGGAACCATATGAAAAATAGAAAAACCCCATGAAAGAAAGATTAAGGATTCATATAAATCACTAAAAGGTAAATGGCCCGAAAAAAACCAACGAGTAATTAACAATCCCGTTACACAGAAAAAAGTTATTGTCATGGCTTTTTTGGACAAATCATATAATCCTACGATTTCATTGACTAATAAGGTTATTAAATGAATTGAAATTACAATAGATATGACCGAAAACGATATATGAGTTAATATATGCTCTAAAGTTGAAAATATCATATATATAATGAAAATAAATAAATATCTATAATGAAAATAAAAAAGGTATAAATACTAGGATAGGAATCGGGAATTGAATTCATTATAGGACTTATTCTTTTAGAATAGAGATCTAGGATGCCATGCCGCTACTCGGACTCGAACCGAGATGCTCTAGCACTGCTTCCTAAGAGCAGCGTGTCTACCAATTTCACCATAGCGGCTTACTCGAAATCATAATAACCGATTCATTAGTCAATCGTCGAGATTAAAAGAATCAATTAACGTGGAATTTGAATATTAATTTAATACATTTGTTTACTAAACATTAAAAAATTTGAAGAATTCTATTATTATTCTAATTCTATACTATAAGTTCATATTAACTATAGAAGTAGAAGTATAGTAATAAAATCGAAAAAATATTCAAAAAAAAAAAAATAGAACGTTTCGATTTTAATACGAAGTTAAGTTGTATTCTTGTTTTTTTTTTCATTTCCAGTGTTAGTTTTCAAATTTAACAACGGAGAATGGGTTTTTCGTAGTTTACACTTTTTCGAATTCAAAAAAAGCACTGTTGAAACTGAAACTAGATAGTTCTTACTTCAATCTAGGAATGAATGAAAAAAACATTTTGTTGTAGTTGTTTATCACTCATTTTTTAATTATTTCATTAATTTTATGACTCTAAAGAAATGCATTTCCATTTTTTCAATGAAATCCTTAACGTTAATTTCTATATCTATTATTACACTACATTCTAAAAAATTTAGATTATATATTTAGCATATATATATTATATAATATATGCTAAATATATGGTCAATATTAAATATTCTTATATTCTTTATTATTATACTAATAATAAAGAATATTAAAGAATACTCTTTGAATCGAGCTAATTCAGATTAGTGCAACATTTTTATTTGTTACAAAAAAAACTTTTTGAGTTCCCTGTCAAAATGGATTGCGCTAATGAAAAGGCTTTCAATGCTGTCCAATATCCCTTTTTTTTCCAAAAATTCTTACGAATTTTTTTTTTTGATCTAGAAGTGCGCTTTTTTGGAACTGCCATATAATTAAGATAATTTTTTCATTGCTATAGTTTGATGTGAAAGACATTTGATTTGTTCTGTAAATGAAAACGAAATATTCTTTAATTAGCCATATGTCGTCTTAGCTATCCTTCCTATTTTTTTTATTTCTATCTAAAGTAAAAACATTGAATATTAGAAACCTTTTCAAAATATTTCCAAACATATATATCTAGATCTCCTTTTATTGTAATGTAATTTTAATGTATCAATTAGTTCAAAAATGAACTAATGTTTCTGAATAATAATAAGATTATTTGATCGGGTCATTTCATATGTTTTTTCTGATTCATTCATATAGCAAAAGAAACGAATGTTCTTAGTTTTGGTGTAATTATTTATCCTCAGTCTATAGATAATAATTTTAATTTTACAAATTTCGTTTTTATTTATTTTTATTATAATATATATAATTTTTTATTTATAGTAATTTAATATTTATAGTAATTTAATATTTCTTAATATAAAATATTATTACTAACTATAGTAATTCTAAATAGGAATTAATATTTCTTAATTCTTAATATAAAATAATAATATATATATATTCGAATTTAATTTGGTTATTGGTCTATTTTTACTTTGTACTTTGGGATATTGGAAGTATTGTGCAACGATTCAGAATAATTAAAAAAAAATCTCAAATTCGATTTATATATCCACTTTTTTATTAACCGAACCCTTTACAAAAGAGATAAAACAAACGAATAAGAAAGAAAATTCATTAAGAATCAAAATATTTTTTATTCTTTATTTTTTTTTGTATGGAATATACACATCAATTTTCATGGATCATACCTTTCCTCCCACTTCCAGTTCCTATTTTAATAGGGGTAGGACTTCTACTTTTTCCCACGGCAACAAAAAATCTTCGCCGTATGTGGGCTTTTCCTAGTATTTTATTGTTAATAATAGTTATGATTTTTTCGATCGATCTATCTATTCATCAAATCCAGAACAGTTCAATCTATCAATATGTATGGTCTTGGACTATTAATAATGATATTTCTTTAGAGTTTGGCTACTTGTTCGATTCACTTACTTCTATTATGTCAATATTAATCACTACTGTTGGTATTCTGGTTCTTTTTTATAGTGATAATTATATGTCTCATGATCAAGGATATTTGAGATTTTTTACTTATCTGAGTTTTTTTAATACTTCAATGTTGGGATTAGTTACAAGTTCCAATTTGATACAAGTTTATATTTTTTGGGAATTGGTTGGAATGTGTTCTTATCTATTAATAGGTTTTTGGTTTACACGTCCTATTGCGGCAAAGGCTTGTCAAAAAGCATTTGTAACTAATCGTGTAGGGGATTTTGGTTTATTATTAGGAATTTTAGGTCTTTATTGGATAACGGGTAGTTTGGAATTTCGGGATTTATTTCAAATATTTAATAACTTGATTTATAAGAATGAGGTTAATATTTTTTTTGTTACTTTCTGCGCCCTCTTATTATTTTGTGGATCAGTTGCGAAATCTGCCCAATTCCCTCTTCATGTCTGGTTACCGGATGCTATGGAAGGGCCGACCCCTATTTCGGCTCTTATACACGCTGCTACTATGGTAGCAGCAGGAATTTTTCTTGTAGCTCGGCTTCTTCCCCTTTTCACAGTTATACCCTTCATAATGAGTGGAATAGCTTTGATAGGTATAATAACAGTAGTATTAGGAGCAACTTTAGCTATTGCTCAAAAAGATATTAAGAAAAATTTGGCCTATTCTACAATGTCTCAATTGGGTTATATGATGTTAGCTTTAGGTATGGGCTCTTATCGAGCCGCTTTATTTCATTTGATTACTCATGCTTATTCAAAAGCATTGTTGTTTTTAGGATCTGGATCCATTATCCATTCAATGGAAGCAATTGTTGGATATTCTCCAGATAAAAGTCAAAATATGGTTCTTATGGGCGGTTTAACAAAACATGCGCCAATTACAAAAACCGCTTTTTTAATAGGTACACTTTCTCTTTGTGGTATTCCACCTTTTGCTTGTTTTTGGTCCAAGGATGAGATTCTTAATGATAGTTGGTTGTATTCACCGATTTTCGCAATAATAGCTTGTTCCACAGCAGGATTAACTGCATTTTATATGTTTCGAATCTATTTACTAGTTTTTGAAGGATATTTAAACGTTCATTTTCAAAATTTCAACGGAAAGAAAAATAGTTCATTCTATTCAATATCTTTATGGGGCAAAGAAGGAAAAAAGAAATTAAAAAAGAAAATTCATTTATTAGGTTTATTAACAATGAATAATAATGAAAGGACTTCTTTTTTTCGGAAGAGGAAATATTCAAATACAATTAATCGAAATTTCAAAAGCATAAAACGTCTTTTTGTTGAGAGTACCTATTTTGGTACTAAAAACATTCCTTTTTTTTATCCTCATGAATCTGACAATACCATGCTATTTTCTATGCTTGTATTAGTATTATTTACTTTCTTCGTTGGGTCCATTGGAATTTCTTTCAGCCAAGATGGAATAGATTTGGATATCTTATCCAAATTGTTAATTCCGTCTATAGACCTTTTACATCAAAATTCAAAGAATTCTGTCGATTGGTATGAATTTTTTACAAATGCAACTTTTTCGGTGAGTATAGCTTTTTTCGGAATATTGATAGCGTCTTTTCTCTATAAACCTGTTTTTTCTTCTTTACAAAACTTGAACGTATTGAATTTATTTCAAAAAAGTGTTACTAAAAAAATTATTCCTGATAAGATAATCAATGTTATATATGATTGGTCATATAATCGTGGTTATATAGATGCTTTTTTTGAAGTATCTTTAATTGGGAGTGTAAGAAAGTTAGCTAAATTCAATTATTTTTTTGATAGACAAATAATTGATGGAATTCCAAATGGAGTTGGTATTTCAAGTTTTTTTATGGGAGAAGCTATCAAATATGTGGGGGGTGGACGAATTTCTTCGTATATTTTCTTTTTTTTATTAATCTTTTTAGTAATTTGTTATTATATATTTATATAAATATAATATTATAATTATATAAAAAGAAATATTATGAATTATATTAGAATCTAGATTTAATAGATTTA